GAAAATACACCGTATATTTAATGACAAAAAATTCACCGGTGAATTTTCGCGAAATTTAGACTACATTAAATTTCGGAACAAATTTAAATAAAAAAGTCCTTGTCGTAACTCTCTTGGTTTAGGGGTTTAACAAGAAACAATAGTAATGTCAGGACTAAAGGGGGGTAGGGGGGTTTAACGCGTAGAACCCGGGGAGGACGCAAGAGGGAAGTGGCTAGGTAGACAGAGCCTTTATGCACATGATATCACTTATGTTGTTATTTATAAGAATGCTCTTAGGTTCTCCATACATTGTGCTCGGGCAAGGTCCAGTTCAACCTTCAGACATTGGCATTAGTATGCGCTCTGGTATGCCAAGTGAAAGGAGAAAAAAAAAAGAGAACCCTATGCATATAAGAGAACGCCCGGCTTGGTGGGTAACGAGTCGTTAGGCCTCCACCATCGTGATGTAAGGATAATTAATTGAAGGGAGTATTATTCTGTCTATGGCCCTGAAATAGGAACCAAATGCAAGTAATAGTTCATTAAGTAGCTACCCCCACGAATAGTTGTCCCTGACCCTATCATTCATGATATGCCTTATATGCGACTGGTTGGTGGTTTCTTACTGCTCACATATGGTGATTTGCTATCATAGCCTGGTAACGCAAGGAAGCTGTTTAGAAGAAGTTATGGGGTTGAATCTATTTGGTTCGGTCGAAATCATTATAGATGATGATTAATCTGTTCGAGTCCATGTACTTCTTCTTGTTTATCTTACCTGTTTGCTTTCATGAGCTTAATGGTGTTAATACATAGGGTGTTTTCGAGCATAGATGTAATAGGTCCATATATGCAACCGGAGCGGCAGGGCTCGGCAGGGGGTAGTTTAACCTAGAATCTTAGCTTTGGGAGTTAAGGGTGGGAGTTCGATTCTCTCTCCTCTGAGCAAAAGGGGGGATTTTAACCTCCAGCCTCCGGCTTACAAGACCGGCGCTCGAACGTTGAGCTTCTAATGCAGGCTCATTTGAGAGATTTGTTCTCGGCTCAGCCAGCGAGAGGTGAAAGAACCAGGAAGATGGAGAAGTAAATCACTGAGGCGACTTGGCCGATTTCGATGAATGGGTGTTCTACGGGTATCCCTCCAATCCATGTAAGGATAATCACGTCCGCCACCAGGGCTCAAAATAGAAACTGGGTGAAGGGCCGGAAGGTAAGTCCTCGCTGCTTAGAAGTGTGGAGAATGGGTACCAGCATAAGAACAAGGATAGAGAAGAGGAGGGCTAAGACGCCCCCAAGCTTGTTGGGGATGGAACGTAGAATGGCGTAGGCGAAAAGGAAGTATCACTCAGGCTTAATGTGAGGGGGTGTAACGAGGGGGTTGGCTGCCGTGAAGTTGTCCGGGTCCCCGAGAAGGTTGGGAGAGAATAAAGCCAGGGAGACTAGGGCCAGGAACAGGACCATGAACCCGACCAGGTCTTTGACGATGAAATAGGAGTGGAAAGGGATCTTGTCAGCGTCCGAGTTGAGGCCGACTGGGTTGTTGGAGCCAGTTTCGTGAAGGAAGAGGAGATGAAGGACGGTGGCGGCAGCAATGATAAAAGGAAGGATAAAGTGGAAAGCGAAGAACCGGGTTAGGGTAGCGCTATCGACTGAGAACCCACCTCATAGTCATAGGACGAGGTCTAAGCCCATGTAAGGGACGGCTGAAAGAAGGTTGGTAATGACTGTAGCACCCCAAAATGACATTTGTCCTCACGGAAGGACGTAGCCTACAAAAGCAGTTATCATAACTAGTAGGAGAAGGACAACACCGATGTTTCATGTCTCTTTGTAAAGGAAAGACCCATAGTAAAGTCCTCGACCAATGTGAAGGTAGATACAGATGAAGAAGAAGGATGCTCCGTTAGCATGCATGTTCCGGATTAATCAGCCGTAGTTGACGTCACGGCAGAGGTGGACAACTGAGGAGAACGCCGTGGCGGTCTCAGCTGTGTAGTGCATGGCTAAAAATAGGCCGGTAAGAATCTGGATGATAAGGCAAAGCCCAAGAAGAGAGCCAAAGTTTCACCAGATCGAAATGTTTGAGGGGGCGGGCAGGTCGACGAGTGCGTCGTTACTAATTTTTAAGAGGGGGTGGGTCTTCCGAAGGTTGGCCATTAGGTTCTTGTAGTTGAATCGACAACGGTGGTTTTTCAAGTCACTGGTCCTGGTTAGAGTCCTGGCAGGAATTATGGCTTATCTTGTGTCTTTATTTTTAGTTGGGCTGGTTCTAGGCTTAATTGCCGTGGCGTCAAATCCGGCGCCGTACTTTGCTGCCCTGGGGTTGGTAGTGGCGGCAGGGGCCGGGTGTGGGGTCCTGGTGGGGTACGGGGGCTCCTTTTTGTCCCTGGTCCTGTTTCTGATTTACTTGGGGGGAATGCTAGTAGTGTTTGCTTACTCGGCAGCTCTAGCCGCAGAGCCCTATCCGGAGACTTGGGGGGATCGGTCTGTTTTGGGGTACGTTGTGGGATACAGCATTGTGGTGGCAGTGACCGCAGGGTGGTTGTCAAACGGGTGGTTCGAGACCTCTTGGGTGGTAGTGGACGAGTTCAAGGAGTTAGGTGTGGTGCGGGGGGACTCTGGAGGGGTAGCCCTGATGTTCTCGTCCGGGGGCGGGGTGCTAGTAGTGTGTGCGGGGGTCTTGCTTCTAACCCTCTTTGTGGTGCTGGAGTTGACCCGGGGCCTAAGCCGAGGGACACTTCGGGCGGTTTAGATGAGGGCGGCTAGTACCGCGAGGGAGATGGTGAGGAAAAATAGTGCGAGGTAGGTTTTGATTATTCCTTGCTGGAGATCAGTAGTAGCAGCCGATGCAGGGAGGTGTAAAGAAGCCATAGCCTTAGGACCCGCCTTCTCGAACCATGTTTGATCAACCATTTGACTCGCAATAGCCTGGCCAAGCGATAGGTTGAGGTAGGGTAGGGACCGGTGAACGGTTGCAGGGAAAAACCCAAGCATATTGGAGAAGTTGTGGAGAGTGAGGCTAGGGGTAATTTTGAACTGTTTAGAAGTGAGGGAGGCAAGTTCAAGGGCTGTAAGAAGGCCAACAATAGTCACGATAAGGGCGCTAAGCTTCAATAAGGGTGGTATAGTTATAACAGGGGTCTTGGTCGGGAGAAAGTTCGAGGTAATGATGAGGCCAGCTACGATGCTTCCCCATGCGAGGCGTTTGATGGGGTTAATAACCGATGGGTTGTTTTCATTAATGGGTGACAGAGCCGGGAATCGGGGGTGGCCCATTGCTACGAAGTAAACAACTCGCAAGCTGTAGATTGCTGTGAAAGAAGTGGCCAGGAGGGTGAGGGCGAGGGCTCAGGCGTTGAGGTAAGATGTGTTTAGGGCTTCGATGATGGCGTCCTTGGAGAAAAACCCAGCCAAAAAGGGAGTCCCTGTGAGGGCTAGGCTTCCGATAGTCATACAAGAGGAAGTGAAAGGGGTCAGGTTGTGAAGCCCCCCCATTTTCCGGATGTCTTGCTCATCGTTTAAGCTGTGGATAATGGACCCTGAGCAGAGGAAAAGTATGGCCTTAAAAAAAGCGTGCGTGCAGATGTGTAGAAAAGCCAGCTGAGGTTGGTTGAGGCCAATAGTGACCATTATCAAGCCAAGCTGACTTGAAGTGGAGAAGGCGACAATCTTTTTGATGTCGTTCTGGGTGAGGGCACAGGTGGCTGTGAAGAGCGTGGTAAGGGCCCCTAAGCAAAGGCAAGTGGTGAGGGCTGTCTGGTTGTTCTCCATTAGAGGGCTGGTTCGGATAAGAAGGAAAATACCAGCAACAACCATGGTGCTGGAGTGGAGAAGGGCTGAGACTGGGGTCGGGCCCTCTATAGCGGAGGGGAGCCAGGGGTGAAGGCCGAATTGTGCGGATTTCCCGGTAGCAGCCAAGATAAGGCCCAGGAGGGGTAGAGTGAGGTCGAAACCTTGAGCAGATGAGAACATTTGTTGCATTTCCCAAGAGTTGAGCTTCATGGCAAACCATGCCATGCTAAGAATTAGCCCAATATCACCAACGCGGTTGTAAATCACGGCTTGGAGGGCGGCTGTGTTGGCATCCGCTCGGCCGTATCACCAGCCAATTAGAAGGAAGGACATGATGCCCACACCCTCTCAGCCGATAAAAAACTGGAATATGTTATTGGCGGTGACAAGTACAACCATGGCGACGAGGAAGAGGAGAAGGTATTTAAAAAACCGGTTCATGTTAGGATCTGCATGCATGTACCATGAGGCAAACTCCAAGATAGACCAAGTGACGTACAAGGCAACGGGGGTAAAAATAATAGAGTAGTGGTCAAACTTGAAGCTGATATTGATATCAAAAGAGAGGATGTTCATTCACTGTCAGGCGGTGACAATTGTCTCGGCCCCGCTGTTAAGAAAGATAAAGAGGGGGAGGAGGCTGACCAGGAATGCAGCCTTGACCGCGTTCTTAACATGTGTGAGGGCCCACTCCTTATGGAGGGGTGAAGGGCTAAGGGTGGTTAGTAGGGGGTAGAGGAGAAGGGCAAAGATTAACAATAGGGAGGAGCTTAGAATAGTTGAGGTGAGGTGCATAGCTGCTACTTGGATTTGCACCAAGAGTCTTTGGTTCCTAAGACCAACGGATAAGCTGTCATCCTCTAGGAGCGCGAGTGAACCACGGGGTTTAACCGTGAGGGTAGAAGATTAGCAGTCTCTATTGCCATCGGGCTTCTCTCGGTGAATAAGGGGACTCTAACCCCTATTCCTAGAATCACAATCTAGTGTTTTTCTTAAACTATATTTACAGAAGCATCACCCCCACATGAGCTCGGGTTTCAAGACCAGAAGAAGAATGGGGAGAAGATGGAGGGTGAGGAGGAGGTGTTCTCGGGTGTGGGAGGGGTCCAACGCAATGATGTGGGCAGGCAGGGGGCCTCGTTGTGAAGTTAAGAAAAGATAGAGGGAGTAGCTGGCGGTAATTAACGTGCCGACCCCTGTGATTGCAATGGTTCAGTAGGACCAGTTAAACATGGCCGTGATAATGACCAGCTCCCCCATAAGGTTGGGGAGAGGTGGGAGGGCCAGGTTAGCTAGGTTAGCAACAAACCACCAGGTGGCTGTCAGTGGAAGTGCTATCTGCAGTCCTCGGGCTAGCAGCATAGTTCGACTGTGAGTACGTTCGTAGGCCGTGTTGGCGAGACAGAAGAGGGCGGAAGATGCTAGACCGTGTGCAATCATAAGAATGATTGCGCCTGTGAAACCCCAGGGGGTCTGAATTAGGATGCCCCCTGCCACCAGTCCCATGTGGCTGACAGATGAGTAAGCGATAAGGGACTTGAGGTCGGTCTGCCGCAAGCAAATTGAGCCGGTCATAATGACCCCTCAAAGGGCAAGAACAATAAACGGGTAGGCCAATTCTTTAGAGAGGGGGTCTAGCATGAGCATCATGCGTATTATACCGTATCCCCCGAGTTTCAAGAGGACAGCGGCCAGGACCATAGAGCCTGCAATTGGGGCCTCTACGTGTGCCTTGGGAAGCCATAGGTGAACTCCATAAAGGGGTATCTTGACTAGGAAAGCGATTAAACAGCCCGCTCACCATAGCTTGTCTCCTCAAGCAGAGAGGTGCAGGGGCTGGGAGTATTGGAGGGTAATAAGCGAGAGGGTGCCGGTCTCGTTTTGAAGAAGGAGAAGGGCTACAAGGAGGGGTAAGGAACCGGCGAGGGTGTAAAACAGGAAGTAGGTCCCTGCGTTCAACCGTTCCGCCTGGTTGCCTCAGCGAGTAATGATGATCAGGGTTGGGACAAGGGTTGCCTCAAACATTACGTAGAACATAATGATTTCTGTTGCCCCAAATGCCAAGATTAGGAATATCTGAAGGGAAGCTAGAAGGCTGATGTAGGTTCGTTGGCGGTTTACGGGTTCAGGGGAGATATGATTCTGGCTTGCAAGGATCATCAGGGGAAGAAGCCAGCAAGAGAGCACTAGGAGGGGGGTCGAGAGAGGGTCTGTTGCCAGGTAGAGGTTCGAAGTGGCTCAGCCTGTCTCGGAGGTTCAGCTTAGTCAGGTCATACTTGCCAAGGCGATCACTAGGCTCTGGGCCACAGATGTAGGTCAAAGCCACTTGGCAGGAGTTAGCCAGATTGTGGGGAAAAGCATGATTGTTGGAATTAGGATTTTTAGCATCGGAGGAGGTTCAGGCTTTGTAGACGATCGGTGCCGTGGGTGCGGGCAGTGGCTACTAGAATAGCGAGGCCGGCACTGGCCTCGCAAGCTGAGAAGGCCAAGAGCAGCATGGGGGCGGAAGAAAATCCTGTTGCTTCGGCTTGGAGGGCTCAGATGGAGAGAGCGATGTAGAGGGAGAGTATCATGCCTTCCAGACATAGGAGGGCGGAAAGAAGATGGGTGCGGTGGAAAGCTAGTCCCATAAGCCCAAGGATGAAAGCCGAAGTGAAACTGAAGTGTGTAGGGGTCATAAGGCAGTTGCGGACTTAAACCACAATTTTTTGAGCCGAAATCAAAGGTCTTCTTTTGGACTAACCGCCTACTCAGCTCACTCTAAGCCGCCTTGGACCCACTCATAGATGAGGCCCAAAGTAAGGAGGGCGAGGACGGCTACAGCCCAAGTGAAAGTAATGGCCGGGGCAGCCAGCTGGTCCCCTCAGGGGAGGGGGAGGAGAAGGGCGATTTCCAAATCAAACAAGAGAAACAGAATAGCGATTAGGAAGAATCGTAGGGAGAAGGGAAGGCGGGCTGAGCCCAGAGGGTCGAATCCGCATTCATACGGTGAAAGCTTCTCAGCATCTGGGTTGAGTTGAGGGAGTCAGAAAGAGACGATGGCTAGCACCGTCGAAAGAAGAATGGTGATAAAAATTACCGAAGAGACCAAATTCATTATCTTTCCCCGGATTTTCACCAGGACCGAGTGATTGGAAGTCACATATACTAGGTTAGTACTAGAAAGATTATGAGCCTCATCAGTAGATTGATACGTAGAGGAAAAGTCATACAACGTCGACGAAGTGTCAGTACCAGGCAGCGGCTTCAAAGCCGAAGTGGTGCTCAGATGTAAAGTGGTACTGGATCTGGCGGAGAAGGCAGATAGCTAAGAAAGTTGAGCCAATAATGACGTGGAGCCCGTGGAATCCCGTGGCTACGAAGAAAGTAGAGCCGTACACCCCGTCCGCAATTGTAAAGGGTGCCTCATAATACTCGAGACCTTGAAGGAAAGTAAAATAAAAGCCGAGGAGAATGGTTAAGGTAAGAGAGTGAATAGTTTGCTTGCGTTCGCCCTCCATGATACTATGGTGTGCTCAAGTTACAGTGACTCCAGAGGCTAGGAGGACAGCGGTGTTAAGGAGAGGCACTTCGAAGGGGTCGAGGGTAGTGATTCCCGTGGGTGGTCAGCATCCCCCAAGTTCGGGGGTAGGGGCGAGGCTAGCATGATAGAACGCTCAGAAAAACCCCAAGAAGAAGAAGACCTCGGATGTAATAAAGAGGATTATGCCGTACCGCAGCCCCTTCTGAACGGGCGGGGTGTGGTGTCCTTGGAATGTCCCCTCTCGAACGATATCTCGTCATCATTGGTACATGGTAAGGAGGAGCAGGGTGGTCCCCGCTACTATAAGAACAACGGAGTGAAAGTGGAATCAGATTGCAAGGCCTGAGGTCATCAGGAGGGCAGCCACTGCGCCGGTTAGGGGTCATGGGCTGGGGTCAACTATGTGGAATGCATGTGCTTGGTGGGCCATTAGACGTTTTCTTGTAGGTAGAGGCTCATTAGGAGGACGAATACGTAGGCTTGAATCATAGCTACGGCCACCTCAAGAAGTGTAAGGAGAAATAGGACAGCTGAAGTCAGAATTGCGACTGTGGGTATAAGGGGGAGTAAAACGAAGGCGGCAGTGGCGATAAGTTGGATAAGGAGGTGGCCGGCCGTAAGGTTGGCAGTTAGTCGTACTCCTAATGCTAAGGGGCGGATGAACAGGCTAATTGTCTCGATAATGATGAGAACAGGGATCAGAGGGACGGGAGTGCCCTCTGGAAGAAGGTGGCCAAGGGCCGCCGTGGGCTGGTTGCGCATGCCGATAATTACTGTGGCGAGTCAGAGAGGGACGGCTAGGCCTATGTTGAGGGAAAGCTGCGTTGTTGGGGTGAAAGTGTAGGGGAGTAGGCCCAGCATATTGAGGGTAATTAAGAAAAGTATAAGTGAGGTCAAGATAGTGGCTCACTTGTGACCCCCAACGTTTAGAGGGAGGAGAAGCTGTTGTGTAAACCGGTTAATAAACCACCCTTGGAGAGTGAGGAGGCGGTTGTTCAGTCAGCGGGCGGTGGGGGTGGGGAACAGGATCCAAGGGAGGGAGAGAGCTAGGGCAATCAGAGGAACGCCTAGGAAAACGGGGCTTATAAATTGGTCGAAGAAGCTTAGTGTCATGGTCAGTTTCAGGATTCGGGGTTAGTTTTTTCAGCGCTTTGTACTGTTGGCTCGTTAGAGAAGACGTGTCCGAGGACTTTAGGAGGGATAACGGTAAGGAAAACTAGTCAAGAGAAAACCAGGATGGCAAATCAAGGAGCGGGGTTGAGTTGAGGCATGTCACTAAGGGTGGTTGGGGGTCACCAATCTTTAGCTTAAAAGGCTAACGCTTTCTCCCGGTTTAGCTTCTTAGTGAGGCGTCTTCAAGCATTATGGAGGACCAGTTCTCAAAGTGTTTCAGGGGGACTGCTTCGACTACGATAGGTATAAAGCTATGGTTGGCCCCGCAAATCTCCGAGCATTGACCATAGAAGACCCCAGGACGAGAAGCGATGAAGGCTGTCTGGTTTAGCCGTCCGGGGACTGCGTCCATTTTTACGCCTAGGGCGGGCACGGCTCAAGAGTGGAGGACGTCCTCTGCAGAGACGAGAACTCGGATTGGGGATTCGACGGGAACCACTATTCGGTGGTCCGCCTCGAGGAGGCGGAATTGCCCGGGAATAAGGTCTTGGGTGGGAATCATGTAGGAGTCGAACCCTAGGTCTTCGTAGTCGGTGTATTCGTAGCTTCAATATCATTGGTGGCCCATAGCTTTGATGGTAAGGTGAGGGTCGTTGATTTCGTCCATTAGATAAAGAATGCGGAGGGAGGGGAGGGCGATGAGGATCAGGATGACTGCGGGGAGGACAGTCCAAATGATTTCGATCTCCTGAGAATCAAGGATGTATTTGTTAGTTAGTTTCGTAGAGACCATAGCTACGATAATGTAGAGGACAAGGGTGCTAATTAAAAGAACGATTATTAAAGCATGGTCATGGAAATGAAGGAGTTCTTCTATCACTGGGGAGGCCGCGTCTTGGAATCCTAGTTGGGAGGGATGTGCCATTATAGCTCAGGGCTTAAGACACGCGGGGCTCTAACCCGCAGTTTTGCCTTGACAAAGCAATGTTATGACGGTTTAACTAGTGTCTTATTGAAGAAAGTAGCAGAATGGTTATGCGGCTGACTTGAAATCAGCAGACGGGGGTTCAATTCCTCCCTTTCTCGTTAATTGGCCTGAACTTGAACAAATGCTGGTTCTTCGAAGGTGTGATAGGGGGGAGGGCAGCCGTGCAGTCATTCTACGTTTGTGGAGGTTAATTCAACGGACATAACTTCTCGTTTGGCGGCAAATGCTTCTCAAAGAATAAAGAGGAACATAATGACAGCCACAAGAGAAATGAGAGAGCCGATAGAAGAGACAGTGTTTCAAAGGGTGTAGGCGTCGGGGTAGTCGGAGTAACGTCGTGGCATTCCCGCTAGGCCAAGGAAGTGTTGAGGGAAGAAAGTGAGGTTTACTCCTACGAACATGATCCCGAAGTGGATTTTGGTTCAGGTGCTGTGGAGGGTGTAACCTGAGAAGAGGGGGAATCAGTGCACGAAGGCAGCTAGGATAGCAAACACGGCCCCCATCGAAAGAACATAGTGGAAGTGAGCTACAACGTAGTAAGTATCGTGCAGGACGATGTCCAGGGAGGAGTTGGCCAGAACAATGCCGGTTAGTCCGCCTACCGTAAAGAGGAAAATAAACCCAAGAGCTCATAGGAGAGGTGTTTCCCATTTGATTGAGCCCCCGTGAAGGGTAGCTAGTCAGCTGAAGACTTTCACGCCTGTAGGAATGGCAATGATTATTGTAGCTGAAGTAAAGTATGCCCGAGTGTCAACGTCCATCCCTACTGTGAACATGTGGTGTGCTCATACAATGAAACCTAGCAGGCCGATGGCCATCATAGCTCAAACCATGCCTATGTATCCGAATGGTTCTTTTTTCCCTGAGTAGTAGGCTACGATGTGGGAGATTATTCCGAAGCCAGGGAGAATAAGGATGTACACTTCTGGGTGTCCAAAGAATCAGAACAAGTGCTGGTAAAGGATGGGATCTCCTCCACCTGCTGGATCAAAGAAAGTGGTGTTCAGGTTTCGGTCTGTAAGAAGCATTGTGATACCAGCAGCAAGAACAGGGAGGGAAAGAAGAAGAAGGACGGCCGTGATTAGGACGGCTCAGACGAATAGAGGGGTCTGGTACTGGGAGATGGCTGGGGGCTTCATATTGATGATGGTTGTAATGAAGTTGATTGCCCCTAAAATAGAGGAGATCCCCGCTAGGTGTAGGGAGAAAATGGTTAGGTCTACGGAAGCTCCGGCGTGGGCCAGATTCCCTGCCAGAGGGGGGTAAACAGTTCACCCAGTTCCAGCCCCGGCTTCGACTCCGGAGGAGGCTAGAAGGAGAAGGAAAGAGGGGGGAAGAAGTCAGAAGCTTATGTTATTCATACGGGGAAAGGCCATGTCTGGAGCCCCGATCATCAGAGGGATCAGTCAGTTGCCGAACCCCCCGATCATGATTGGCATAACCATAAAAAAGATTATTACGAAAGCGTGTGCAGTAACGATAACGTTATAGATCTGGTCGTCTCCTAGGAGAGCGCCAGGTTGACTTAGTTCGGCTCGAATGAGGAGGCTCAGAGCTGTCCCCACTATACCTGCCCAGGCTCCGAAGATTAGATATAGGGTGCCAATGTCTTTGTGGTTGGTTGAGAAAAATCAGCGTGTAATTGCCACAGGTAAGATGGCCGAAGTAAGCGGTGGATTGTAGCCCCATATATAGAGGTTTGAGTCCTCTTCTTACCAAGCCCTGGGGTGTGACCACGTCAGATTGCAAACCTGAAGAAGTAGGCTTACCGCCTGCCGGGGCTTTCCCGCCCCGCCCCGGCGGCGGGGATGATAGATGAATGCTCGCTGGATAGAGCGCTTAGCTGTTAACTAAGATTTCGTAGGATCAAGGCCTTCTCATCTAGGGAGGCTTTAGCTTAATTAAAGTGTCTGAGTTGCATTCAGAAGATGCGGGATAGAGTCCTGTAAGTCTTATCAGGGGCTGAGGGATTCTCACCCTCGCTTAGGGCTTTGAAGGCCCTTGGTCTAAATGCTAGCCTAAGCCCCTAGGCCCAGGAAAATGCTGAAAGAAAAAAGGGGGTGATCGGGAGCAGGCCAAGCGTCCCGACAGTGGAAAGTGCTAAAAGAAGGGAGGATTGGTTGGAGGAAAACCGTCAAGAGGGTGAAGCCCCCAGTGTGTTGGGGGAAATAGTGAGGGTTATGGCGTAGCAGATGCGTAGGTAAAAAAACAGGCTAAGTAAGGCGGTAAGAGCCGCTAGAGTAGCAAGGAGAGGCAGGCCTTGCTTGGTCATCTCTTGGAGGATAAGTCACTTGGGCATAAAGCCTGATAAAGGGGGGAGGCCGCCAAGAGAGAGGAGAGCGAGGGAAGCCAACGCAATCAGGGCAGGGGTCTTAGCCCAGGCTGTAGCAAGTGTATTAAGGCTTGAGGCCGCGGTAGCTTTCATGGTTAAGAAAGCGGAGGTTGTCATAACAATATAGAGAGTAAGTCCGAGCAGGGCGAGGGAGGGGGAGACCTGGGAGACAATAATTATCCAACCCAGGTGGGCGATAGAAGAGTAAGCAAGGATCTTGCGAATTTGGGTTTGGTTCATGCCGCCCCAGCCCCCGATGAGGGTGGAGGCAAGACCTATGCATAGGACAAGGGAGGAATTGAGGGCTGGGGTGATCTGGATGATCAAGGCGAAAGGGGCAAGCTTCTGCCAGGTGGACAAAATCAGGCCAGTAGTGAGGGTGAGCCCCTGGATGACCTCAGGGAGCCAGAAGTGAACGGGGGCTAGTCCTACCTTCAGGGCGAGAGCCATGAACGCGATGGTGGCAGCGGCGGGATGGGAGAGATGTTGAATATCCCAAGACCCAGTAAGCCAGGCGTTGGTGGTGCTGGCAAACATGATTGTGGCTGCAGCCGCAGCCTGGGTGATAAAGTACTTAGCCGCGGCCTCTACCGAGCGAGGGGAATGCTTCTGAGTCATAAGAGGAATAATAGCAAGGGTGTTAATTTCTAGGCCTATCCAAGCAAGAAGCCAGTGTGAACTGGAGAAGGTGAGGGCAGTGCCTAGCCCGAGGGCTGAGATTAGTAGGGATGTAACGTAAGGATTCATGTGTTAGCAAAGGAGGGGGTTTCACCGTCATTGTTGGGGTATGGGCCCAAAAGCTTGTTTAGCTGACTTTACTAGAAAGTGGTGTAGTGGGAGCACCAGGAGTTTTGATCTCCTGAGGATGGGTTCAAGCCCCTTCTTTCTAAGGAATTAAAGGGGCTTTAACCCTTATAAGTCACCCTATCAAGGTGGCCCTTAAGCATTCAGGCATAATTCCGTTAGAGCTGGGGTGGCAGGCCAGCAAATGCAATAGGAAGGGCTAAGTGCCAGAGCACAAGAGCCAGGGTTAGTGGAAGAAAGTTCTTCCAGACAAGGTGCATGAGCTGGTCATATCGGAAACGGGGGTAGGAAGCGCGCACCCAGAGGAAAACAACGGAGAGGAGAGCGGCCTTAGTCATCAAGTTGCAGGCGGTAAGTTCAGGGAGGGAGGGAATGTGGGACGCCCCAAGAAAGAGGACTGCAGAGAGAGTATTCATGAGGAGGATGTTGGCGTACTCGGCGAGGAAAAACAGTGCGAAGGGGCCACCGGCGTACTCTACGTTGAAGCCTGAGACTAGCTCGGATTCACCCTCGGTTAAGTCAAAGGGCGCCCGATTGGTCTCGGCAAGGGTGGAGATGTATCACATTGCAGCTAGGGGTCAAGCGGGCACAAGAAGTCAGATACTCTCCTGGGTGACGTTAAAAGTCTGCAGAGTAAATCCCCCTGAGAAGATGATAATGCTTAGGAGAATAAGGCCTAAGCTGACCTCGTAAGAGATGGTTTGGGCTACCGCCCGGAGGGCCCCGATGAGGGCGTATTTGGAATTAGAGGCTCAGCCTGATCCGAGGATGGAGTAGACGGCCAAGCTGGACAATGCTAAAACAAACAAAATCCCCAAGTTCAGGTCGGCCACGGGGTAGGGAATAGGCATAGGCGCCCAAAGAGTTAGGGCTAAGGTTAGGGCGAGCATGGGGGTGGCAAGAAAAAGAAATGGAGAAGAGGTAGAAGGGCGGATGGGCTCCTTAATAAATAGCTTTACCCCGTCAGCGATTGGCTGAAGAAGACCGTAGGGGCCAACAATATTAGGGCCCTTACGGAGCTGCATGTACCCGAGCACTTTTCGCTCCAGAAGGGTGAGAAAAGCAACAGCAAGAAGGACAGGAACGATGTAAGCAAGGGGGTTAATGACGTGGGTTAAAATGGTGGTAATCATAGCCGGGAAGAGGATTTGAACCTCTGATGAAAGGGCTTAGACCTTTAGCACTTTCCGAACTTTGCTACCCCGGTGGGTAGCAGGGTGGGTTGTTACCCGAGCCCTGCCACACTAGGATGTCATGCTCTCTGACACACCTGAGTATGCCCTCTTGTCTGTTTTAGTTGCCTTCAGCAGGTGAGGGTGGGGCGTGCCCTGGGCATGGGCCTCTTCTCTCCGGTCCTTTCGTACTGGGAGAGACCATTTCATAGATAGAAACTGACCTGGATTGCTCCGGTCTGAACTCAGATCACGTAGGACTTTAATCGTTGAACAAACGAACCCTTATTAGCGGCTGCACCAATAGGATGTCCTGATCCAACATCGAGGTCGTAAACCCCCTCGTCGATAGGGACTCTGGGAGAGGATTGCGCTGTTATCCCTAGGGTAACTTGTTCCGTTAATCGGCAAATTTGCCGGATCATTTTGGTCAGATTTTCTGTTGCTTGGGGCCGCAGCCCTCAGCTGTGGGGTCTGTGACCCTGGTCCACATGGAGGCTTTTTGTCCTCCGCGGTCGCCCCAACCGAAGACAGGAGAGACGGGGGCTATAATGCTTTTCCCCATTAGAGTAGGGAGCTTAACGTAGGCCGTCTAGTGTCTAAAGCTCCATAGGGTCTTCTCGTCTTATGGGAGAATCCCCGCTTCTGCACGGGGAGATCAATTTCATTGACTGGGGGGAGGAGACAGTTAAGCCCTCGTCTAGCCATTCATACAGGTCTTCATTTAAAGGACAAGTGATTGCGCTACCTTCGCACGGTTAAAATACCGCGGCCGTTTAACCCAGGGTCACCGGGCAGGCGGGACCTCTTATGCGTGTGTGATCAAGAGGCGATGTTTTTGGTAAACAGGCGAGGCTTGTGTTTGCCGAGTTCCTTTTCCCCCTTTTAGTCTTTCCTCTAGGCACTCCTGTGTGGGATTAACGATGGTCACTTTGGAGTTTTCTTGGTTGTAATTCAGTCCAAATTCCCCTCTAGGGTTGGGTTCGTTATTTGTCGGCGGGGGGTCCGGTCCAACTTACACATGTGCGGGGAGAGGGGGTAGCCCCTCTTATTACTCATTCTAGCAGGGTCACTCCCATGGGGGCATGGGATGGTTCGGTAAAACTAGGGGTGGAGGAAAGGTTATCAGGATAAGAGGACTATACTGTCTGAGCTTTAACGCTTTCTAATCAGGTGGCTGCCCTTAGGCCCACTGAAACAGTTTTCCTTAAGAATTTTGATCCTTGACCGCCTGCAAAGGTTGTGTCCTTGTTCGAAGGAGCTGTACCTCCTTCGAATAACTCCCCCGGTTTCTCTTAATCACTAGAAGAAGGATCTTAGGGATTTGAGAAGCTAGGGGGCTGAACTCCTATTCATTTCTCGAACAACCAGCTATAACTAGACTCGATAGGTCTTTCACTTCTACTCGGAGCTCTTCCCACTCTTTTGCAACAGAGACGGGTGTGCCCTATAATAGGCTGTCTCGGAGTAGCTCGTCCAGTTTCGGGGGCTCAAACTAAAGTTCTCTTTGCCTGAGTATTCTGGCTAGATCATGATGCAAAAGGTACAAGCTTTAATCTTTGCTTTATGGTGCTTATATGGGTTGTTTCACTTCTTTTTCAGCTTTCCCTTGCGGTACTTTCTCTGTCGCTCAATTTGCTCCCTTTCCGTCGCCCGTACTCAGGTGGAAAAATGATTTGTTCACAAGTTGTCAGGTTGTGAGGGAATATTTATAATGTAAAATTAGTCCAGGTGTTTGGCTAGCTAGTTAGCTCAGGGCGACCCGATTTGCACGGGTGTCTTCTCAGAGTAAGGGAGATGCTGTGCTATTTAGCTACGCCCCGGTTGTCCCAAGTGCACCTTCCGGTACACTTACCATGTTACGACTTGCCTCCCCTTTGTTCGGAAATCTTGTTAAGAACCAAAGAAAGTGAACCTGGAGAGAGTGACGGGCGGTATGTGCGCGCCTCAGAGCCGGCTTCAGAGGAACTCTCTATTTTCCCCTTACTGCTAAATCCACCTTCAAGAACTGGTTTCACAGCTCCCTCCGTAATGACCTGAGTTAGGTAATGTAGCCCATTTCTTCCCACCCCATACGCTGCACCTTGACCTGACGTTTTGGGCTTTGCCCATTTTGCTCACTTTAAGTCCTTCACAGGGTGAGCTGACGACGGCGGTATATAGGCGGGTCGAGCAAGGGGTGGTGAGGTTGAACGGGGATTATCGATTCAAGAACAGGCTCCTCTAGGTGGGTATGAGGCACCGCCAAGTCCTTTGGGTTTTAAGCTAACGCTTGTAGTCCCCTGGCGGATATTAGGGGTGAGTTAATATCAAAGTTTACGGCTAAGCATAGTGGGGTATCTAATCCCAGTTTGTATCTTAGTTGTCGTGGGTTCAGGTGTGTTAAAGCCACTTTCGTAGTGGAGCTTCGTGCCCTCAGAAGCGTATAACGGCCTGGAGGGTGTTCGGCTTTAGTTTTTTGTTTCCCTAACCACTCTTTACGCCGGTAACTTTCAACTTGGGCCACTCGTATAACCGCGGTGGCTGGCACGAGATTAACCGGCCCTAAAAACCGTAACCTAGTCAAGCTTTCGCTTATTGCTTAATGTCTATCACTGCTGAATACCCTTGGGGGTGTGGCTAAACAAGGCGTCTTGGGCTGCGGTGGGCGTGCCTGATACCAGCTCCTTGCCCCCGGGCAGGGGGTAAAGGGCATCCTCACGGGGGTGCGGAGACTTGCATGTATAAATTTGGTTTGAGCTGAAAGTAAAGTCAGGACCAAGCCTTTGTGCTTGCGGGGTTTTTCAACGCCCATCTAAACATCTTCAGTGTTTTGCTTTGATTAAGCTACGCTAGC